GACACCCTAATATTCTTGCAGAATTTATAGCTGGCCAATTAAAGAATAGAGTTTCTTTTCGCAAAGCAATGAAAAAAGCTATTGAATTAACCGAGCTGGCGAATACAAAAGGAATTCAAGTACAAATTGCGGGACGTATCGACGGAAAAGAAATTGCACGCGTCGAATGGATCAGAGAAGGTAGGGTTCCTCTACAAACCATTGGAGCTAAAATTAATTATTGTTCCTATACAGTTCGAACTATATACGGGGTATTAGGAATCAAAATTTGGATATTTGTAGACGAAGAATAATAAGACTTTACGTGTTTTTACATTATACCCAGTAATGGACAAAAAAAGAAAAACCCTTTTATTCTTTTCTTTTATTCTTTTTATGTTCAAGCAAAACAAAAAAAGAGCAATTCTGCAATTCTAGAGGGTTAAATAAAAATTCGATTGATCATTTTATATAATTGCTATGCTTAGTGTGTGACTCGTTGGTTTTTTTAGGCTAGGATTCAAAAAAACGGACCAGGGCCCAGAGTATGAACTAATAACTATAGCACTAATAACCAACTCATTGCTTCGCATTATCTGGATCCAAAGAACCAGTCAAGATAAAGATATAATATATTGGACATATCGTTGTAGCAACTGAAATCTTTTTTTGCATAAAGATAAAAAAACCAATCGGATTATGAGTTGTGAAGTTCTAAGTCGGAAAGCAAAACAGAAAAAAGTATGCGGAGAAGTGGAAGGATGAGAGAAAGAGAGAACGGAAATATCAATGATATATGATTCCAATATGGAAGGTCGATGAGTCATCTCATAAAACGCAGTGTAATAAAGCATAAATTCAATAATGATTCATGCATAATTAGATGAATCCGCTTATAGAACAAAAAAATCAAGAGCCTCGAGCCAATAAAGACTGAGAAAATTGACTTAAGAAAAAAGGACTCCGCCGGAAAATTCAGACCTAACCATTAATCGAGAAGCAATGGGAACGATATAACCCGTGAATGCAGAAGATTCTATTGAAAATGAATCTTAATGATTGATTCATTGGGTGGGATGGCGGAACAAACCAGGGACCTCCTCTTTTATTCTTTTATTTTGAGAGGTCATGAACTAACCCTATAACTGAAATAGATATGGAAATGACTGAAATAGATATGGAAAGAGTAAATATTCGCCCGCGAAAGTTTTTTTTTATTAGATTGATACATTTTTGTCGATCCCATATGATAAAAGGAAAAACAAAAGAAAGATTTTTTTATAACGATAACGTTATAAAAAAAGACATTGACATTATCTAGAAATAGAATACATGTTTACTTAAATAATATCTAAACACGCTAGACAAATTTCGAATAGATTAACGAATTGATAATTAAGAATTTAATTAGATGCAATTTCAAAGAATCCTACGATTCAGCATATTATTCATTAAACACATGTATATCTTGATAAAATCTGTTTTAGTCGTTTCATTCGCGAGGAGCTGGATGAGAAGAAACTCTCATGTCCAGTTCTGTAGTAGAGATGGAATTGAAAAAGAACCATCAACTATAACCCAAAAAGAACAAGATTCCGTAAACAACATAGAGGAAGAATGAAAGGAATATCTTATCGAGGTAATCATATTTGTTTCGGTAGATATGCTCTTCAAGCACTTGAACCCGCTTGGATTACATCTAGACAAATCGAAGCAGGGCGCCGAGCAATGACACGAAATGTACGCCGTGGCGGAAAAATATGGGTACGTATATTTCCAGACAAACCAGTTACAGTAAGACCCACGGAAACCCGTATGGGTTCAGGGAAAGGATCCCCAGAATATTGGGTAGCTGTTGTTAAACCGGGTAGAATACTTTATGAAATGGGTGGAGTAGCCGAAAATATAGCTCGAAAGGCTATTTCAATAGCGGCGTCAAAAATGCCTATAAGAACTCAATTCATTATTTCTGGATAGAAATGTAGAACCAAAGGAAAGAAGTCTTGTGTATAAAAAAAACAATTGCAGGGTTTTCTTTCTTTTTTTTTTTTTTACTTCGTCCTTTGCTTTATTTTACATTAAAAAAACGGATAAAAAAAAATGATATGATTCAACCTCAAACCCATTTGAATGTAGCAGACAATAGCGGGGCACGAGAATTGATGTGTATTCGAATAATAGGAGCTAGTAATCGCCGATATGCTCATATTGGTGATGTTATTGTTGCTGTGATAAAAGAAGCAGTACCAAATACGCCTCTAGAAAGATCAGAAGTGATCAGAGCTGTAATTGTACGTACTTGTAAAGAACTCAAACGCGATAACGGTATAATAATACGATATGATGACAATGCTGCAGTTGTCATTGATCAAGAAGGAAATCCAAAAGGAACCCGAGTTTTTGGCGCGATCGCCCGGGAATTGAGACAGTTAAATTTTACTAAAATAGTTTCATTAGCACCTGAGGTATTATAATATGAGACCGTGAGATAGTGATAGTATTTAAATAAAATATATAAATTAGTGGATTATGTCTCACGCATATACTTTTAAGAATTTTCTTTAATAATTTTTATAAAAAAAGAACATGCTGATTATATCCAAATTCGGAAGCAACAATAATTTGAGTTTATCATGGGTAAGGACACTATTGCTGACATAATAACTTCTATACGAAATGCTGACATGGATCGAAAGGGAACGGTTCGAATAGCATCTACTAACATGACCCAAAACGTTGTTAAAATACTTTTACAAGAGGGTTTTCTCGAAAACGTAAGGAAACTTGTAGAAAATAACAAATATTTTTTGGTTTTAACCCTACGACATAGAAGGAATAGGAAAGGACCATATAGAACTCTTTTAAATTTAAAACGAATAAGTCGACCGGGTCTCCGAATCTATTCTAACTATCAACGAATTCCTAGAATTTTAGACGGGATGGGGATTGTAATCCTCTCTACTTCTCGGGGTATAATGACAGACCGAGCAGCTCGGCTAGAAGGAATCGGCGGAGAAATTTTGTGCTATATATGGTAAATTTTCTGCTATCCGAATTGTATCTGTAACTTCCTGTTTGTGAAAAAAACGAATAAAAAAGCCAAGTTATCTAATATCACGCCTTCCTACATTAGTTGATACTTCAAGGAGGGTTTGTCTGGAATAAAAGAAGAAAAATGGATTCATGAAGGTTTAATTACTGAATCACTTCACAATGGTATGTTCGGGGTTCGTTTAAATAATGAAGTCAGATTCTAAGTTCTGTTTCAGGAAGGATCCGACACTCTTTTCTACATATACTACCAGGAGATAGAATCAAAATTTAAGTAAGTCGTTATGATTCAAACGGGGGGGGGGCGCAGAATTTCTAGACCCCACAACAAAGATTCGAATGGTTCGGTGGTTTTTCAAGATTCCTTTCATGAGGATCCAATTCACGGTTCAAAAATCTCAAGAAACTCATTTTCTTCCAATCAGTAAAGTAGATTCGAAATTCAGTTAAGGAATAACAATTATGAAAATAAGAGCCTCCGTTCGTAAAATTTGTGAAAAATGCCGACTGATCCGTAGAAGGGGACGCATTATAGTAATTTGTTCCAACCCGAGACATAAACAAAGACAAGGATAATCTTTCGAAAAGGGACTCTCTAAAGGAACCGATGAACAAATCAAAATAAAAGATCCGTTTTGACATGAAATGGATATATCCATATATCTCTGACTTATATTTCGGAAATGATAAAATATGGCAAAATCTATACCAAGAAGCGGTTCACGTAGGACTGGACGTGTGGGTTCACGTAAAAGTGCACGGCGAATACCAAAGGGCGTTATTCATGTTCAAGCAAGTTTCAACAACACCATTGTGACAGTTACAGATGTACGGGGTCGGGTTATTTCTTGGTCCTCCGCCGGTACTTGTGGATTCAGGGGTACAAGAAGAGGGACACCTTTTGCTGCTCAAACCGCAGCAGGAAATGCTATTCGAGCAGTAACAGATCAAGGTATGCAACGAGCAGAAGTAATGATAAAAGGTCCGGGTCTCGGAAGAGATGCCGCATTACGCGCTATTCGTCGAAGTGGTATACTTTTAAGTTTCGTAAGGGACGTAACCCCTATGCCACATAATGGCTGCAGACCCCCTAAAAAAAGGCGAGTGTAGAAATAAACATTGAAGAGATTTCAAGAGAAATAAATGACTCAAAAATCTGACAAATAATATTACTATGGTTCGAGAGAAATTAAAAGTATCTACTCGGACACTACAGTGGAAATGTGTTGAATCAAGAGCAGACAGTAAGCGTCTTTATTATGGACGCTTTATTCTGTCTCCACTTATGAAAGGTCAAGCCGACACAATAGGCATTGCGATGCGAAGAGCTTTGCTTGGAGAAATCGAAGGAACATGTATTACACGCGCAAAATCTGAGAAAATCCCGCATGAATATTCTACCATAGTAGGTATTCAAGAATCAGTACATGAAATTTTAATGAATTTGAAAGAAATTGTATTGAGAAGTAATCTATATGGAACTCGTGACGCGCTTATTTGTGTCAAAGGTCCTGGATATGTAACTGCTCAAGACATCCTCTTACCACCTTCTGTGGAAATCGTTGATAATACGCAGCATATAGCTAACCTAACGGAACCAACTGATTTTTGTATTGGATTACAAATTGAAAGGAATCGAGGATATAATATAAAAACACAAAATAACTTTCAAGACGGAAGTTATCCTATAGATGCTATATTCATGCCTGTTCGAAACGCGAATCATAGTATTCATTCTTATGGAAATGGAAATGAAAAACAAGAGATCCTTTTTCTAGAAATATGGACAAATGGAGGTTTAACTCCTAAAGAAGCACTTCATGAAGCCTCCCGGAATTTGATTGATTTATTTATTCCCTTTCTCCAGTCGGCGGAAGAAAACTTACATTTAGAGAACAATCAATACAAGGTTTCTTTACCCTATTTGACTTTTCACGATAGGGTTGCTAAACTAAAGAAAAAGAAAAAAG